TTATGGATAATTAGTGCTCAGTGCCTCCTACCCCTACACTCTAAATATAATAGTAAGGCTAAAAATTTAAGGTATAATATTGATTTTTAGGTTTAGTTAGGGTAACAATTTTTGGGTTCTTTGCTATGGTAGTTAATTGTTGGCTCAACTTGGTTAATTAGATTAGTGTTTTGTCTTGTTTTAGGGATGATTTTCACTTCCACTCTTTGGTTTACAAGACCAATGCCTTCGTTAGGCTACTAGAACTTATAGTTTTAGTAGTTCATTTTCTAGCCATGCGGTGATTGGTATAATGATTAAAAATATGGAGAAATATAATAAGGAGGAAATTTGGCCAATGAAAATAAATGGTTGTTCTACTGGTTGCCCCCCAATTCATGTTAGGATAATTGTGTTTATTAGTATTAATCAGAATATAATTTGAGATAGGGGTCGAAATGTTAGGCTACGTTGTTTTGAAGTGTGTAATAGTGGTATAAGTATTAGGACTAGGATTGAGAAGATTAGGGCTATTACGCCTCCTAGTTTATTTGGGATAGATCGTAAGATTGCATATGCGAATAAAAAGTATCATTCTGGTTTAATATGAGTTGGAGTAATTAGGGGATTTGCGGGAATAAAGTTTTCTGTGTCCCCTAACATGTTTGGGATAAAAAGGGCAAGTATAATAAGTGTTAATAATAGGAAAAAAAATCCTAATATGTCTTTGTATGTGAAGTATGGGTGGAATGAAATTTTATCTGAGTCAGAGTTTAATCCTGTTGGGTTGTTTGATCCTTTTTCATGAAGGAATATGATATGTACTATGACTAGTGCGACAATAATAAATGGGAATAAGAAATGGAAGGTGAAGAAACGGGTGAGTGTAGCGTTGTCAACAGAGAAGCCACCTCAGATTCATTGGACGAGTATGTGTCCGATGTAAGGGAGCGCTGATAGTAGGTTGGTAATTACTGTTGCTGCTCAGAAAGATATTTGTCCTCATGGTAGTACGTAGCCTACGAAGGCTGTTATTATTAATAATAGGAGAAGGACTACTCCGATATTTCATGCTTCTTTGTTAAGGTAGGAACCGTAATAAATTCCACGGGCGGTGTGTAAGTAAATGCAGATGAAGAAGAGGGAGGCGGTGTTAGCATGAACGTTGCGTATTATTCACCCATAATTAACATCTCGGCAGATGTGAACAACTGATGAGAAGGCTATTGAAATATCTGCTGTGTAGTGTATGGATAGAAAAAGTCCTGTCAGGATCTGGATAATTAGGCAGAGTCCTATTAATGAGCCGAAATTTCATCAGTAGGAGATGTTTGATGGGGCGGGTAAATCAATTAGAACATTATTGATAATTTTCAGTAGCGGGTGGGTTTTTCGATTAATTATTGTCATTAGTCTTTATAGTTGAATTAACAACGGTGGTTTTTCAGGTCATAAGTCTTAGTTAAAATCTAGGTGAAGATAATGATATATTTAACTTTTATCATGGTTGTAAGTTTTATTTTAGGTTTTATAGTGGTAGCTTCTAATCCTTCTCCTTATTTTGCTGCTTTGGGGTTAGTTATTTCATCTGGTTTTGGTTGTGGTTTATTAATGATTTTTGGTGGGTCTTTTTTAAGTTTAGTGTTATTTTTAATTTATTTGGGGGGGATGTTGGTTGTGTTTGCTTATACAGCAGCTCTTGCTTCTGAGCCTTATCCGGAGTCGTTATTGGATTGATCAGTAATAGTTTATTTGTTTCTTTATGTAATTTTATTTTATGTTGGTAAAGGTTTTGTTGATGATTGAGATAGTGGTTGGTTTGGTGGAGAAGAAGTTAATGTATTTAGTATAGTTCGTGGTGATTTTGGTGGGGTTGGTTTTCTTTATTTTTGTGGTGGATATATGTTAGTTATGGGTGGTTGAATATTATTATTAACATTATTTGTTGTGTTAGAGTTGACTCGTGGGTTGTCTTGAGGTGTTCTTCGTGTAGTGTAGAGTAAGGTTGAGATTATGATAATTGTTAATAATAGGATTATAAGATATGTTTTGATGAAGCCTTGTTGTGGGGCGTTAGTAAGCTTAATTATTTTGGTTTGTTGAATTATTTGGTTTTTTGGGCCAATTTTTTCATTTCAGGTGAGGTCAATTATGTGGGTAGAGATGTTTTGTGCTCAATTTAAATTTATTATTGGAATAAGTCGGTGAATAATTATTGGATAATATCCTAATATGTTTGAGAAATTATGTGTTATGTTAAATGTAATTTTATATTTGTTGTTTGAGATTTCTAGGGCTAATACTAATCCTAGAATGGATACTAATAGTGCTGAGGTTTTTAGTGTTGTTGGTAGGGTGAGGATCTGACTCTTTGTTATTGTAATATTATTGATAATTAAGAATCCTGCAATGATGCTTCCATAGGCTAGTCGTTTAATGGGATTAATTAGGTGTTTATTGTTTTCGTTTACTGGGTTTATTGGTGTAGTAAAACGTGGGTAGTTTGTTAACGATAAAGATAATAGGCGGAAGCTGTAGATAGCGGTGAAAGAGGTAGCTAGTAGGGTTATGGTAAGGGCTCAGGCGTTAAGGTATGATATGTTTATGGCTTCAATAATAGTGTCTTTAGAAAAGAATCCTGATAGGAATGGTATCCCTGTTAGTGCTATGGTTCCAATTGTTAAAGCTGAAGATGTGACTGGTAAAATTTTATGGGTTCCTCCTATTTTACGAATATCTTGTTCATCATTTAGGGCGTGAATGATAGAGCCGGAGCATAAGAATAGTATGGCTTTAAAAAAGGCATGAGTGCAAATATGGAGGAAGGCTAATTGAGGTTGATTTAAACCAATAGTAACTATTATTAGGCCTAGTTGACTTGATGTAGAAAAGGCAATAATTTTTTTAATATCATTTTGGGTTAGGGCACATGTTGCTGTAAATAGTGTGGTAATTGCGCCTAGACAGAGGCATATCGTTAGGATACATTGATTGTTATTGATAAGTGGGTTAAGTCGGATCAATAAAAAAATTCCTGCTACGACTATTGTGCTTGAGTGTAGTAGGGCAGAGACTGGTGTGGGACCTTCTATAGCTGCTGGTAGTCAGGGATGAAGAACAAATTGGGCTGATTTTCCTATTGCAGCTAAGATTAAGCCTATGAGCGGTAGTGTGGTGTTAATATTTTTAGTGAGGTAAAATAGTTGTTGTATTTCTCATGTATTAAAGTTTATTATAAATCATGCTATACTCAAGATTAGTCCGATATCTCCAATACGGTTGTAAATTACTGCTTGTAGTGCAGAGGTGTTGGCATCTGTTCGGCTATATCATCAGCCAATTAAAAGGAAGGATATAATACCAACTCCTTCTCATCCAATAAATAGTTGAAATATATTGTTTGCTGTAATTAGAATTATTATTGTAATGAGAAATATAAGTAAGTATTTAAGAAATTGGTTAAGGTTTGGGTCTGTGCTTATGTACCATTGTGCAAATTCTAAAATTGATCATGTAACGTACAGGGCCACAGGTATAAAGATGATTGAGTATATATCAAATTTAAAGCTTATATTAATGTCTATGGGTCCAATATTGATTCAGTTGTAGTTGGTTGTGATTGATTCTAGGCCTTGATCTAGAAAAATTATTAGTGGGATTAGGCTAATTATGAATGATATTTTTACTGCTGTTTTTACTTTATCAGGTCAGTTTGTGTTGGTGTAGTTTTTTTGGTGTAGTGAAATTAAGATTGGGTATGTTAATATGGTTAAGGTTATGAAGAGTGCATTTAATATAATAAATTTCATAACTTTTGCTAGGATTTGCACCAAGGATTCTTGACTCCTAAAGCCAATAGATAACTGTTATCTTTCAAAAGTTAAGTGAGCCACGGATTTTAACTGTGGATGAAAGAATTAGCAGTTCTTTTTGTCCTAGACCTCTCTTGATAATTAAAAAGATTTTAACTTTTATTTTTAGAACCACAATCTAATGTTTTTTTTAAACTATATTTATAGGATGTTCAACCTATGATAAGTTCTGGTTTAAGGATAATTATGATAGATGGAAGAAGGTGTAAGTAGATGAGGAGGTGTTCTCGTGTGTGTGTTGGTTTAATAAGAATTAGGTGTTGTGGTGAAGGGCCTCGTTGTGTTATTAAAAATATGTAGAGTGAGTAAGCTGCTGTAAGTAATACTCCTGTTCCTGTTAAAATGATAGATCAGTTTGATCATTTGAATAATGATGTAATAATTAATAATTCTCCTATGAGATTTAAGCTTGGTGGTAGGGCTAGGTTTGCTAAGTTAATTAAGAATCATGAGGTGGCTATTAATGGTAAAATAATTTGTATTCCTCGTGTAAGTATAAGGGTTCGGGTATGGATTCGTTCATAGTTGGTATTGGAAAGGCAGAACAAGGCTGAGGAGATTAGGCCATGAGCGATTATTAAAGTAGTGGCGCCTGCGAAGCTTCATGGTGTTTGAATTATAATAGCTGCTGCAACTAGTCCTATGTGGCTTACTGATGAGTAGGCAATTATTGATTTTAGATCTGTTTGTCGTAGACAGATAGAGCTTGTTATGATGATTCCTCAAATAGCTAAAATTAGGAAAGGGTAAGATATTTCTTTTATTAGTGGGTTTAATACAATAATAATTCGTATTATTCCGTATCCTCCTAGTTTAAGAAGTACTGCTGCTAAAATTATTGAGCCTGCGATTGGTGCTTCTACATGGGCTTTAGGTAGTCATAGGTGAACACCATAGAGTGGTATTTTTACTAGAAATGCTATGAGACATGCTGATCATCAAAATTTATTAGATCAGGATGAAGTAAGATTATTTGGAAGATGTTGAATTATTAGTAGTGAAAGTGAATTTGTATCTTTTTGTAAGATTAGTAGGGCAATTAGAAGAGGTATAGATCCAATAAGTGTGTAAAATAGAAAGTAAATTCCTGCATTTAGACGTTCTGTCTGATTGCCCCATCGTGTAATAATAATTAAAGTTGGGATTAAAGTAGCTTCGAATATGATGTAGAATATTATCAATTCTGTTGCACTGAAGGCTAAAATTAAGAAAGTTTGTAATAAAATTAAAAGGCTGATGTAAGTTTTTTGTCGGATGGTAATTTCATTAATTAGGTGGTTTTGACTTGCTAGAAGTATTAGTGGTATTAGTCAGCATGTGAGTACTAGGAATGGGGTAGATAGAGGGTCGGTAGCTAGGATTTTATTTGAGAAGTGTCATGACACTTCATGGTTTCATTTAAAATACATTAGGCTGATTGTTGCAATAATTATGCTGTATGTGGTTGAGACTGTCCATAATCATTTTTTATTGGTTAAATTAACAGTTGGGATTAATATAATTGTTGGAATAAGGATTTTTAGCATTGTAGAAGATTGAGGTTTTTAAGTTGGTCTGACCCGTGAGTTCGTGTAGAGGCTACTAGTAATGCTAAGCCTGAGCTTGCTTCACAGGCTGAGAAAGTAAGTAAAATTATAGGTGAGATGGTTCATGATGTTGAATTTATTATTATTGTTCATAGGGCAATTGAGATGAATAATGATAATATTATTGATTCTAGACAGATTAAGGCTGATAGTAGATGAGATCGGTTAAGAGCCAGTCCTATAAGGCTGAATATGAAAGTTGAGATGATGATGAAATGGGTTGGGTTCATAAGATATTTATAGATTTTAACTACAATTTATCAAGTCGAAATTGATTGTCTTGTTAATTAGACTAAATATCTTTATTCTGCTCATTCTAATCCTCCTTGGAGTCATTCATAAATAAGTCCTAGTGTTAATAGGATAATGATAATAGTAGTTCATAGGATAGTAATTAAAGGTTTGTTAAGTTGATCTGCTCATGGGAGTGGTAATAGTAGGGCGATTTCTAGATCAAATAGTATAAATAGAATGGCAATAAGGAAAAATCGGATTGAGAATGGTAGGCGTGCATTTCCTAGTGGGTCAAATCCGCATTCAAAAGGGGATAATTTTTCATTATCTGCTTTTAATAGTGGTAGTGAGAAGGAGATTAAAATTAGTATTAGTGAAATGAGGACTGTTATAGCGATGGTAAATATGATGAGGCTCATTACTTTTCCTTGGATTTTATCCAAGATTAAATGATTGGAAATCATTTGTACTAGTTTTATACTAGAAAAGTTATGAGCCTCATCAATAAATTGATACGTATAGGAATAATCATACTACATCAACGAAATGTCAGTATCATGCTGCGGCTTCAAAGCCGAAGTGGTGTTTAGAAGTGAAATGGTAGTGAATTTGTCGTATAAAGCAAACAGTTAAGAAGGTGGAGCCAATAATAACATGAAGGCCGTGGAATCCTGTGGCAACAAAAAATGTTGTTCCATAAACACCATCAGCGATGGTGAATGGGGCTTCGTAATATTCTGTGGCTTGAAGAATAGTAAAATAAATTCCTAAAATAATTGTTAGTCCTAGGGCTTGAATAGCTTCTTTTCGGTTATTTTCTATGATGCTGTGATGTGCTCATGTGACTGTAACCCCCGAAGCTAGAAGAACTGCAGTGTTGAGAAGTGGAACGTCAAAAGGGTTTAATGGGTAAATGCCTGTTGGTGGTCAGCATCCTCCTAGTTCTGGGGTTGGGGCAAGGCTTGAGTGATAAAAAGCTCAGAAGAACCCAAAGAAGAAAAGTACTTCTGATATGATAAATAAAATTATTCCATAGCGTAGTCCTTTTTGAACTGGTTTGGTGTGATGGCCTTGGAAAGTCCCTTCTCGTACAACATCTCGTCATCATTGGACTGTTGTTAGTGTTATAAGGATTAATCCTATAATTAGAAGGAGAGATTTGTGGAAGTGAAATCAGACTGTTAAGCCTGATGTTATTAATAGGGCAGCAATTGCTCCTGTAAGTGGTCATGGGCTAGGATCTACTATGTGATATGCATGTGCTTGGTGGGTCATTTAGACATTTTCTTGTAAGTATAGACTTAATAGTAAGACGAATACATAAGCTTGAATTATTGCTACAGCTACTTCAAGTATTGTTAATAGGAAGAGGATTAGGGATGTCAATGTAGCTACTGTTGGTATAATATTGATTAATGTAAATGCTGCTGTTGCAATTAGTTGTATAAGTAAGTGGCCAGCTGTTAAGTTTGCAGTTAATCGGACTCCTAGTGCTAGAGGTCGAATAAATAGGCTGATGGTTTCAATGAGGATTAGGATTGGTACTAATAATGTTGGTGTTCCTTCTGGTAGAAAGTGTGCTAGAGAGGTAGTTGGTTGATTAAAAAATCCAATAAAGACTGTAGTTAATCATAGTGGTAGTGCAAATGCCATGTTAAGTGATAATTGTGTTGTTGGTGTGAATGTGTATGGTAATAGTCCTATTAAATTTATTGTAATTAGAAATAATAAAAGGGTTATGAGAATTAGGGCTCATTTATGACCTTTAGTATTAATTGGTTGTATAAGTTGATAAATAAATTGGTTTATAAACCATTCTTGGACTGTGAGTAGTCGGTTGTTAACTCAGCGATTAGGTTTATTCGAAATTAGTAGTCATGGGAATGTGATTGCTATTATAATTAAAGGGATACCTAATAATGATGGGCTTAGAAATTGGTCAAAGAATGTTATGTTCATGGTCAGTCTCATGGTTTTGTTTTAATTGTTTTTACATTTTTAGTTATTGGTTCTTTAATAAAGGTGAAAGTTATTACTTTTTTTGTTATAGCTGTAAGAAAAAATAGTCATGAAAATAGAAAAAGTAAAAATCATGGGTTTGGGTTTAGTTGGGGCATATCATTAAGGGTGGTAGGAAATCACCGTAGTTTAGCTTAAAAGGCTAATGCTTAGTCCTGTTAGCTTCTTAATGAAGACTCTTCTAGTATTAATGAAGATCAGTTTTCAAAATGTTGTAATGGGACTGCTTCAACGACAATAGGTATAAAGCTATGATTAGCTCCACAAATCTCAGAACATTGTCCATAATAAATGCCTGGGCGTGTAATAATAAAGGCTGTTTGATTAAGTCGTCCTGGGACTGCATCTATTTTAATTCCTAATGCTGGTACGGCTCATGAGTGGAGAACGTCTTCAGCGGTAATTAACATTCGGATTGGGGATTCTATGGGGACTACTATTCGGTGATCAGTTTCTAATAGTCGGTATTGTCCTGGGGTTAAGTCTTCAGATTGAATTATGTAGGAGTCAAATTCTAAGTTTTCATAATCTGTATATTCATAGCTTCAGTATCATTGATGTCCAAGTGCCTTAATTGTGATGTGTGGATCATTGATTTCGTCTATTAAATATAAGATGCGTAGGGAGGGTAGGGCAATTGTAATTAAAATAATTGCTGGTAAAATTGTTCATACAATTTCAATTTCTTGTGAGTCAAGAATATTTTTGTTAGTGAGTTTGGTGGTAACTATTACGAAAATAATGTATAGTACAAGTGCGCTAATTAAGAAAACAATTATTAATGTGTGGTCATGGAAGTGAATCAATTCTTCTATTACTGGTGAGGCTGCGTCTTGAAATCCTAATTGTGAAGGGTGTGCCATAGTAAGATTCGTGAGATTTAAACTCACATTTAAGTCTTGACAAGACTTTGTTTTTTTTATACTAGAATCTTAAGAAAGTGACAGAGTGGTTATGTGATTGGCTTGAAACCAGTTAATGGGGGTTCAATTCCTTCCTTTCTTGTTAGTAAGTTGAACGTTGTGTTTGAATAAATGCTGGTTCCTCAAATGTATGGTGTGGTGGTGGGCAGCCATGTAATCATTCTACATTTGTATGTGGTAGTTCAATTGATAGGACTTCGCGTTTAGAAGCAAATGCTTCTCATAAAATATATAGGAATATAATAACAGCTACCAAGGAGATCATGGAGCCAATTGATGATACTACGTTTCAAAGGGTGTATGCATCTGGGTAGTCTGAATAGCGTCGTGGTATTCCGGCTAGGCCAAGGAAGTGCTGAGGGAAAAATGTTAAATTAACTCCTACAAATATGACTATAAATTGTATTTTAGTTCAAGTAGGGTGAAGTATATACCCAGAAATTAGGGGGAACCAGTGAATAAAGCCTGCTATAATAGCGAATACTGCTCCTATAGATAATACATAGTGAAAATGTGCTACAACGTAGTATGTGTCGTGTAGGACAATATCAAGGGAGGAGTTAGCTAGTACAATTCCAGTTAGTCCTCCTATTGTAAATAGGAAGATGAATCCTAATGCTCAGAGCAATGGTGTTTCTCATTTAATGGTTCCGCCGTGTAAGGTTGCTAGTCAGCTAAATACTTTGACGCCTGTTGGGATTGCAATGATTATTGTGGCGGAAGTAAAGTAGGCTCGAGTATCTACGTCTATTCCGGCTGTAAATATATGATGGGCTCAAACAATAAAGCCTAATAGTCCAATTGCTATTATTGCTCACACTATACCTATATAGCCGAATGGTTCTTTTTTGCCTGAATAGTATGCTACTACATGTGAGATTATCCCGAAACCAGGTAAAATTAAAATATAGACTTCTGGGTGGCCAAAAAATCAAAATAGATGTTGATAAAGAATTGGGTCACCTCCTCCAGCCGGGTCGAAGAATGAGGTATTGAGGTTTCGATCAGTTAGAAGTATAGTAATGCCTGCTGCTAAGACTGGTAATGATAGTAGTAGTAGAATTGCAGTAATAAGTAATGATCATACAAAAAGTGGTGTTTGATATTGTGTTACTGATGGTGATTTTATGTTAATAATTGTAGTAATAAAATTAATGGAGGCTAGAATAGAAGAGGCACCAGCTAGATGTAGTGAGAAGATAGTTAGGTCAACTGATGCTCCAGCATGTGCAAGGTTTCCTGCAAGGGGTGGATAAACGGTTCATCCTGTGCCTGCTCCAGCTTCTACTCCTGCTGAGGCAAGTAAGAGAAGAAATGATGGTGGTAATAATCAAAAACTTATATTATTTAATCGTGGAAAGGCTATATCTGGTGATCCAATTATAAGGGGTATTAGCCAATTTCCAAACCCTCCAATTATAATTGGTATTACCATGAAGAAGATTATAACGAATGCGTGGGCGGTTACAATTACGTTATAAATCTGATCATCACCTAGTAGTGTGCCTGGTTGACTGAGTTCAGTTCGAATTAATAAACTTAGGCCTGTTCCTACTATGCCTGCTCAGGCACCAAAGATTAAATATAAGGTGCCAATGTCTTTGTGATTAGTAGAGAATAATCAGCGGTTGAGTGTCACAGGTAAGATGGCTGAGGTTAAGCGGTGGACTGTAAATCCGTATAGAAGGGAGAGATGCCCTTTCTTACCAAGTCCTGCAGTCGAAGAGACGTATGAGTGCAAATCATAAGATGGAGATGACTTCTCCCGGGGCTTCTCCCGCCTTTTCTAGGCGGCGGGAGAAGACTAGATAGATGTTCGTTGGATTGAATGTTTAGCTGTTATCTAAAAGTTTGTAGGATCAAAGCCTGCCTATCTAGTAAGGTCTTAGCTTAATTAAAGTACTTGAGTTGCATTCAGGTGATATGAGATAGAGTCTTGTAGGTCTTAGGCAGAAGTTAAAAGGGTTTAACTTTTATTAAAAACTTTGAAGGTTTTTGGTTTGTTTAACCTAAACTTCTATATAGTTATTATTAGTATGGTTGGAGTAAGAGGTAGAAGTAGAATTGATAGGGTTGTTGAAATTGTTAATAAGGTATTTGATTGTGGTGTCGGTGTTTTTCATATGGATGTGGTGATGGATAGGTTGGGGGATAGGGTTAGTGAAATTATATAGGTTAATCGTAAATAGAAGAATAGGCTTAGTAGGGCTGCTAGAGCTATGATGGTAGCTGTAGGTGCTATGTTTTGATTAATTAATTCTTGTAAAATAAGTCATTTTGGTATAAATCCTGATAGTGGTGGTAGTCCTCCTAGTGATATTAAGATTATTAGTGAAATTATGATTGTGAGTGGTTTTTTATGGGTTATTAGTGTTATTGAGTTGATTTTTGTTGCGTTAATATTTATAAGAATTATTAGAAATGAGGTGGTTAAAATTAGGTATATTATTAGGTTTAATGTTATTAGGTTATGTATGAAATGTAAGATTACTATTATTCATCCTATGTGTGCGATGGATGAGTAGGCTATTAGTTTTCGTAGTTGTGTTTGATTAAGTCCTCCTCATCCTCCTACAAGGATGGAAATGATTCCGATAGATGTGAGTAGATTTGGGTTAATTATTGGATAAATTTGGATTAAAATGGCTATGGGTGCTAGTTTTTGTCATGTTAGTAAAATTAAGCCTGCTATATAGTTAATGCCTTGGAGAACTTCTGGTAATCAGAAGTGTATTGGGGCTAGTCCTATTTTTAGGGCGATGGCAAGTGTAATTAGTGCTATTAATATTTGATTTGTTGTTTGGGTTAATTCTCATTGTCCAGTTAGTCAGGCATTTACTGTTCCTGAGAATAGTAATATGGCCGATGCTGTTGCTTGTGTAATGAAATATTTTGTGGTTGCTTCTGTTGCACGTGGGTGATGTTTATGAATTATTATTGGGATAATTGCTATTGTGTTGATTTCTAGTCCTATTCAGATTAGTAGTCAGTTTGTCATTGTAAATGTTATTAGTGTTCCTGTGATTAGGCTTAGAACTAGTACGATAATAATAAATGGGTTCATTAGTAGAAGAAGGATTTTAACCAACATGTTTGGGGCATGGGCCCAAAAGCTTATTTAGCTGATTTTACTTAGAAAGTAGTATAATGGGTGTACTTAAAGTTTTGATCTTTAGTGTATAGGTTCAAATCCTATTTTTCTAGAAAAGGAATGTTTTAATATTCATTATTTACTCTATCAAAGTAATCCTTTTGTCAGGCACTTTTCTTTATGTTAGTGGTGGGAGGCTTGCTATTGAGATTGGTAGGGTAATGTGTCATAGAATTAGTGCTAGTGTAATTGGTAGGAAGTTTTTTCATACTAGGTGTATTAGTTGATCATATCGGAAGCGTGGATATGAGGCGCGAATTCAGAGAAATAGGATTGTTAGTAGGGCTGATTTAACTATTAGGTTAAATGTGGTTAGTTCTGGTGTAAGGGGGTTATAGGAGGTGCCTATAAATAAAATAATTGATAGAGTATTTATTATTAGGATATTAGAGTATTCTGCTAGGAAGAATAGGGCAAATGGGCCAGCAGCATATTCGATATTGAAGCCTGAAACTAGTTCTGATTCTCCTTCAGTTAGGTCAAATGGAGCACGATTTGTTTCTGCTAGTGTAGAGATATACCATATTATTGCTAGTGGTCATCCTGGAATAATAAGTCAGATGGCTTCTTGTGATAAGTTAAATGTGTGTAATGTAAAGCCTCCTGATATAATAATTATTGATAAGAGGATTAATCCTAATGTTACTTCGTATGAGATGGTTTGTGCTACTGCCCGTAATGCTCCTATGAGGGCGTATTTTGAGTTTGATGCTCAGCCTGAGGCTAAGATTGTATATACTGTTAAGCTAGAGATAGCTAAAATAAATAGTAGTCCTAGGTTAATATTGATGATTGCGTGTGGTAAGGGTAGGGGTATTCATATTAACAGGGCTAGTGTTAGGGCTAGTGTTGGGGATAGTAAGAATAGTATTTTTGATGAAAATGATGGTTGGATTGGCTCTTTTGTAAATAGTTTAAGGCCGTCTGCGATTGGTTGTAGAAGACCGTATGGTCCAATAATATTAGGGCCTTTTCGTAGTTGTATATATCCGAGGATTTTGCGTTCTAGGAGTGTTAGGAATGCAGTGGCTAATAAGATTGGAATAATGTATATTAGGGGGTTAATGATAGAGGTGATTAGGTGAGTGAGCATTTATTAGAGAGAGGATTTGAACCTCTGGTATAAAGGACTTAGGTCTTTTGCAATTACCTGGCTCTGCCACTCTAACGCGTTATTATTTTTAATGGAGTGGTAATTTTTCTTACTTACTTTAGTTTTTTCAGTGAGTGAAATTGAAGCTTGCTTATAGCAGTGGCTTCATTTTTCCGGTCCTTTCGTACTGGGAAAAATATTAATTATAGATAGAAACTGACCTGGATTGCTCCGGTCTGAACTCAGATCACGTAGGATTATTAATCGTTGAACAAACGAACCCTTAATAGCGGCTACACCATTAGGATATCCTGATCCAACATCGAGGTCGTAAGCCCTTTCGGCGATATGGACTCTTGGAAAGGATTGCGCTGTTATCCCTAGGGTAACTTGGTTCATTGATCAAGAAGATTCTTGGGTCATATTTCGTCAGATGTTCTGTAAATTTGAAAAGTCTTTCTATTATTTTAAGTACATATAATACTTAATCGATAAGGGGGTTTTTTTGTTCCCCTTGGTTGCCCCAACCAAAAATGTTAAATTAAAATAAGGTGTGTGTTTATAACTGTCGTTTAAAATGTCTTGTTTTATTAATTTAATTATTTGAAGCTCCATAGGGTCTTCTCGTCTTATAGTATTACCCCCGCTTCTGCACGGGGAGATCAATTTCATTGATTGGGAAATAGAGACAGATAAACTCTCGTGGTGCCATTCATACGGGTCTTCAATTAAAAGACAAGTGATTACGCTACCTTTGCACGGTCAGGGTACCGCGGCCGTTAAATATATCACAGGGCAGGCTTGACCTCTTATGTTTGTTAATCAAGAGGCGATGTTTTTGGTAAACAGGCGGAGTTTGTGTTTGCCGAGTTCCTTTATTTCCTTTTAATCTTTCCTTATAACATGCCGGTGTAGGGTTAACGTTTAGGTTAATATTTATTTCTGGTTTTGTGTTTATGTTATATTTACCTCTGTTTGGTGACGGTTAATTACCAGTGATTTAATTCTTTCTGGTATACACTTATGTGAAGGAGAAGTTTAAGCTTCTTATTACTCATTTTAGCATTATTTCTTTTATTGTTCAATAGAATAACCCAATAGATGATTAGGGGTTTTAGATTAATTATCTAAATTATAAAGTTAGTTTTAATTAGAGCTGTGACGCTTGCTTTACAGGTGGCTGCTGTCAGGCCTACTGGGTTTATTGTTTTGTTAAATATGATCTTTATCCTCCTAATAAAGTTGTTTCTTTTTTCATAAGGGTTGTACCTCTTTTGAATAACTATTAAGTATTACAAATATTTTTAGGAAGATGTTCTTGTGTAAATATTTGAATATTTAATGCAGAACTAAAATTCTTTTTTTGGGTAACCAGCTATCACTAGGCTCGATAGGTATATCACCGCTACCTGGGGGTCTTCCCACTCTTTTGCTACAGAGACGGGTTCGCACTTATTGCTGCCTCGAAGTAGCTCGTCTAGTTTCGGGATGATAAACTTTAAGTCTTTTTGCTTATTTTTTCTAGCTAAATCATGATGCAAAAGGTACGAGGTTTAATCTCTGCTTTTTTATACTTTATGGTTGTTTCAATTCTTTTTCAGCTTTCCCTTGCGGTACTTTAACTATAGTTCTAAGATTTTGTTCTATCGCCTATACTAAAAATTATAAATGTTTTAGTTATGGTTTAAAGTTTAATGGGTTATAATGTTTTTTTGGGGTGTTTAGACTAGTTATAAGGTTTCAAAACAACTCGTATTGCGCGTGTGTCTTCTCAGTGTAAGGGAGATGCTTTACTATTTAGCTATGTTTTGATTATTCTAAGTGCACCTTCCAGTACACTTACCATGTTACGACTTGCCTCCTCTTGTATTATTAGTTTTATTATTTATAATAATGGTTTATTTTTGAGGAGAGTGACGGGCGGTGTGTGCATTCTTCAGGGCCGGCTTCAGAATAATGTTCTTATTTATTCTTACTGTTAAATCCACCTTTAAAATATTTTTCATGTATTTGTCCGTTTTTTCTTAATAGAAAATGTAGCCCATTTCTTTCCACTTCATTTGCTACACCTCGACCTGACGTGTTGAATGTGATGTTCTTTGTGCTTACTGTTGTTCTTTCATAAGGTGAGCTGGCGACGGCGGTATATAGGCTGTTATGGCAAGAAGTGGTGAGGTTTAACGCGGATTATCGGTTATAGAACAGGCTCCTCTAGGTGGTTTTGAAGAACCGCCAAGTCCTTTGGGTTTGAAGCTAGCGCTTGTAGTTCTCTGGCGAATGGTTTAGTATATGTAATTTATTTATAATTAAACATAGTAGGGTATCTAATCCTAGTTTGGGTTTTAATTGTCGTGGGTTCAAAGGCTATAAAGTCACTTTCGTTGGTGAGTTTTTTAGTTTGTGTAAACGTATAACAGTTTAACAAAGTCTTAACTTTAATTTTATTTACTTTTAACCACTCTTTACGCCGAAGAATATTAATGTGAGTCACTCGTATAACCGCGGTGGCTGGCACGAGATTTACCAACTCTTTTAACTATAATTAATTCAAGCTTGCGCTTATTTTATAATGTTTGTTACTGCTGATGTCCCTTGTGGGTGTGGCTGAGCTAGGTGTTGTGGGCTATTAATTTAATGTGCCTGATACCAGTTCATAAATAAATTATAATTTATTCAGGATATACTCACCGGAGTGCTGAGACTTGCATGTATAAGTTTAGTTAAAATTAATATTGAGTCTAGGACCAAAACTTCAATGCTCGTGAAAATTTTTAGGTTTTATTTTAGCATTTTCAGTGCTATGCTTTATGTTAAGCTACACTAGCATGTTACACACTATAATTGATTTATACGTTAAATTTTTAAGTAGGATAATGTATATTGTGGTTTAATAATGATTATGTAACTCTTATTTTTTAAGTTTTTAGAGATACATGGTGTACTGATTTAGTCCTATATATGGCGATGGGAGTTAATAACTAAGGATATGAGTTTAAACATTATATGATAGGGTTTAATACATGTATATTTGTGTATGGCAGTGTATGTGCTGGTTTATTGTATTATACGTGTGTACCTCATTTCCGTTTTTAGTGTATTAATTTTGTTATGTGTATATTCCATTCTAGTTAAGATAATAATATATAAGTTTATTATTCCATTATACTTATTATCTTGGTTTTGTGGTTATATATATAATATTCGCTCTTGTTTTTGAGGTAAGATTAGTTAAAGTTTTTATTTTTAAAATCATTTTAAAACATTTTCAAAAAATATGGATTTTGTTCCTATTTTTTTGTTAAAAAAAAAATGAAAAAAATTTTTAAAAATTTTTAAAAAAAAAAAAAAAAAATGAAAATTTTTCACTTTTTTTTGCCCAAAATTTGGTTGATATCAGTATGATGTGTCAAAAATGGCATGTCACAATAAAAATGGCGTTTTTGATTGCTTTTGCATCGCCCGGAAAATGCACTTCCAGTCCTCGTTTTAGGGGTTTTTCGAGAATAACTCGAAGTGCAGGGGGGAGGGGGGGTTTTTCCGAAAAAATTTGTAAAAGTGTTTTTTTTTTTTTCGTTCGTTTTCGAAAGAGGGGGCATATATATAATAATAATGTCCAATAAATCTTTAAATGTTCCTAAGATTTGATAACGAATTTACATTAGACGATAATTAATACCTGTTATTATGAGTATATTTCCACTACCTAATATCTTCTTGTCATTCACTATTTCATTGTGAAACTCGTTTCACAATTAATTAGTGAAAGTAGTGAAATTATTCAGCTGACAACTAAACCTACGTTGCGCTTGTCAATGATGATAACAATATTAAAGGAAGCCTACCACTAAAGTTTACTTGACAATCATAATTCATGAATGAATTAGTAATGGATTAATATATGATATGTCGAGGATAACGCAAATCTAAGATAATGACCTGAACGGGCCTTCGACCCGGCTAGCGATTGCTCGCATACCAAGAAGAAAAAAACTGGGAGGGAAATAAATCTTGAGACAATTAAGAGTACTCTTACCGTCTGTCGTGGGACAGACATCAGGTAAGAGTAAAGTGTCAATAATGGTAACTAGGGGTAATAAATTCGTGATACGAGCAGAACCGTATGTATTACAAGGTTGCCAAATGCCGGCATTTAAGCAATTATAAGGGATTAATCTTAATCTGTGCTACAAACCGTACAAAGGTGGATAGAATAGGTCATTGCTGATTTCTCGCCAACCCACATAATGGTTGGATAATACTGTTAAATTATTAATTAGAATAATATGGAATGGAATAACGATTAATTAATGAAATGAGGTAGTTTTATGGAATTATGTAATGAAATTTTGGAAATTAGATTTGTTAGGATTTAAAACTTAAGTGTAATGAAGATGAGGAATGTCTATTAATGGGTATTATACATAGGGATGTAATGAATATGGGGAATGTCTGTTAATGCTGATTATACATAGTGTGTTTATATAACTATACTATTGGCGTGGTGCTTCTCACTGAAATTGCTATTGTTGTGTAAAACAACTAACGTGATAGAAATTGATTTGGCATACTATGGGTTTTTGGTGTTATTTTGTAGGTTGGTGAATGGTTAATGTTTTAGTTAAGGAGCTGTAGGAGCATGGGGTGAGTATTTGATTGTACTGATGTGGCGGAAGTTGGTTGTTGTTGGCACGTATGTTGGTGACCAACTAGTTGTTATGTGCCTTTTTAGTGGTGTATATTTCAAAGAGTAGTTTAATTAAAATTTTGGCTTTGGGAGTCGAAGATAGAAGTTCAAGTCTTTTCTTTTTGAGGTTGGTTGTTAATTGGGTGTTGTTTAAGATAGTTAATAATAAGTGTAAATTTAATAATTTTTGATAAGGTAATAGTACGTTAAAATTTTTAATTGGTAATGAGTGTTGGGTGAATGAGGTTATGTTAAATATGTGTTAGGTACTTTTTATGGTTGGGTTTTCAGGTTTAAATGGTTTAATTAATGAGAAGTGTTAAAAAATTTTGTATGGGGTAAAGGATTATTTTAAATCCGTAATTAAAGTAAAATTATGGATAATTAGTGCTCAGTGCCTCCTACCCCTACACTCTAAATATA